GTGCGATATGTTTGATTGGTATTGCTTATAAATGATATTCCATTTATAATCCGTCGATGCGACGAGTTCCATTTCTTTCTCTTTGTGATTATAAAAGACCTACTTAACTCAGTGGTTAGAGTATTGCTTTCATACGGCGGGAGTCATTGGTTCAAATCCAATAGTAGGTAGACCTTATTAGATATCAAAATCAATGGTATCTAATAAGTTTTTCTATCCATCTTGTTTTATTAATTTTTTATTTTTTCCATTCTTTTATATTTCATTTTTTTTTTTTTTTTAATTCAAAAATTTTTCCTTGTATTTAGAATCCGATTCCACTTATGATTCTATTTATAAAATTAGAAAAATAAAAAATAGGGTGTATAAACAGAACTTCTGTTTATACAGAAGTTCCTTTGATGATTATTGATTATTCGGAAGGCACCAACTAGTTACGAAATCACAGTGATAGCCTCTACTCGGGCTCTAGCTCGTCTAAGAGCTAGATTTGCCTCAATTATTTGTCTCTTTCCTTCAGCTTTCCTTAAGCTAGCCTCTGCTATTTCAAGAGTTTGCTGAGCTTCTTGTGGATCAATGTCACTACCCTTCTCCGCATCATTTACTAAAATAGTAATCTCATTATTGCCTATTCTAGCAAAACCGCCCATCAGAGCCATCGTTAACCATTGTTCGTTAAGACGTATTCTCAAAATACCAATATCGACAGCCGTAGCAATAGGCGCGTGATTTGGTAATACGCCAATTTGTCCACTATTGGTAGATAAAATGATTTCTTTCACTTCTGAATCCCAAACAATTCGATTGGGAGTCAGTACACAAAGATTTAAGGTCATTTCTTCAAGTTGTTCTCCATTTCTAAAGTCGTAGCCTTCGCTGTAGCTTCATCAATGTTCCCTACCAAATAAAAGGCCTGTTCAGGGAGACTATCTAATTCTCCGGAAAGGATCAATTTAAACCCTCTAATTGTTTCTGCTAGACCGACGTATTTCCCCGGGGAACCCGTAAATACTTCTGCTACGAAAAAGGGTTGAGATAAGAAGCGCTCGATTTTTCGTGCTCTTGCTACAGTTAAGCGATCCTCTTCGGATAATTCGTCCAACCCAAGGATAGCTATAATGTCCTGAAGTTCTTTGTAACGTTGTAAAGTTTGTTTAACTCTTTGCGCAGTTTCATAATGTTCTTCACCAACAATCTGAGGTTGGAGCATAGTTGATGTTGAATCTAAAGGATCTACTGCTGGATAGATACCTTTAGCGGCTAATCCTCTTGATAGTACAGTAGTAGCATCTAAATGCGCAAATGTCGTGGCAGGAGCGGGGTCAGTCAAATCGTCCGCAGGTACATAAACAGCTTGAATGGAAGTTATGGATCCTTCTTTGGTAGAAGTAATTCTTTCTTGTAAAGAACCCATTTCGGTACTAAGAGTGGGTTGATAACCCACAGCGGAAGGCATTCTACCCAATAAAGCAGATACCTCTGATCCTGCTTGGACGAAACGGAAGATATTATCAATAAATAGAAGTACGTCTTGTTCATTAACATCCCGGAAATATTCCGCCATAGTTAGGGCAGTCAAACCAACTCTCATACGAGCTCCGGGTGGTTCATTCATCTGACCATAGACTAGAGCTACCTTCGATTCTGCAATATTTTCTTCATTAATTACTCCTGATTCTTTCATTTCCATGTAAAGATCATTTCCTTCACGAGTACGTTCCCCTACTCCGCCAAATACGGATACACCTCCATGAGCTTTCGCAATGTTGTTAATTAATTCCATAATTAGTACTGTTTTCCCCACCCCAGCTCCCCCGAAAAGTCCTATTTTTCCCCCACGCCGATAAGGGGCTAAAAGATCTACTACTTTAATTCCTGTTTCAAAAATGGATAATTTTGTATCTAATTGTATAAAGGCAGGGGCAGATCTATGAATAGGGGATGTTGTGCGAGTATCTACAGGACCTAAATCATCAACAGGTTCTCCAAGCACGTTAAAAATTCGTCCTAGAGTCGCCCCGCCGACTGGAACACTTAGAGGAGCTCCCGTGTCAATCACTTCCATCCCTCTCATTAAACCATCTGTAGCACTCATAGCTACAGCCCGAACTCGATTATTTCCTAATAATTGCTGGACTTCACAAGTCACATTAATTTGTTGTCCAACAGCATCTCGCCCTTTAACTACCAAAGCGTTGTAAATATTTGGCATCTTGCCCGGTGGAAAGGCTACATCTAGCACCGGGCCAATGATTTGAGCGATCCGCCCCAGGGTCTTTTTTTCAAACGCGGAAACTCCAGGACCAGAAGTAGTAGGATTGATTCTCATAATAATAAATAAAAATAAAAAATATGTCGAATTTCTTTTTCAAAAAATTTTGAATCCAAAATAAATGTTCGATAGCAAGGTGATCGATTAATTCAATTCAATACGAAACAAACGGGGTTTAGCACTCCATTTTGTTGGTACCATCCAACGAATCCAATTTAATTGTTTACT